ATCTCTTATTCAAATCATTCAAAAAAGCGTTCTTGACATAGAAATATACAAGATATATGGAAATAAATTGCGTCCAATAGGATTTGAACCTATACCAAAGGTTTAGAAGACCTCTGTCCTATCCATTAGACAATGGACGCTTTTCATTTCCATATTTTTTTTTCCCTTTCTTTTTCGGAAAAAAGAAATATGTGAAAAACTTATGGGAATTGTGTATTCACTTCAATACTGCATTGCATTACTTATATTGTTTTCTAATTTTTTAAAATTTTTTAAATTTGATTCATATTTCTTTTTTTTTTTTTTTTTTTTTAATTTTATTTTAAATATATTTTTTAAAATAGCGAGATTACTAGAAATATTGACTAGAGTTAAGAGATAAAGTAAGTACAAGCGGGTAGCGGGAATCGAACCCGCATCGTTAGCTTGGAAGGCTAGGGGTTATAGTCGACGTTGATTCATCATTCTTAACGTCTCTAATTCAAAACCGAACATGAAACTTTGGTTGCATTCGGCTCCTTTATGGAAGATGAATCCATTTCGAAATGTAAGATTAAGATATGAACGACATTAAAAAAATTCGACCCATAACATCTATGTCAGCTTTTCTGTCTGAATGTATTCAAAATAACCGACCCGCTTTCTAGACGATCCTTATAGAAAAGGAGTGGTTTCTAAGACTCTTTCTAATTACTTCGTTCTCTATTTCTATTTAATGGAATCCTTAGGCAAAGCTTTTTGTTTCCATCGAGCTAAAAGATTTGTCGATGTCTTTAGTAAACCAAAGACATTGTTTAATAGCTATTTTGCTTCACTTTTCCCTATACAATACAAAAAAAATTGAAGATTTAGTTACGATTAGAAAGCTATTTTCGATTTTTATCCATGGATTCCTTTCTCATATTCATTCAATTGGAAGTATGGATCCACTAAAAAACATTATGTTTCGTAATTTCATAATCTAATTTTTCAATTTATAATTGACTCTTGGATACAAATCACGAGAATATATATTCTTCCTCGGTTTTTTCATTCAGAGGTAAAGGAGTAAATCCTTTTTACGAGATAAAGTTTTTGATGGGGAATGGGATCTTAATCACCCCAGGGGACCCCTCAACCATTGAGGGATTAATAGAACGAATCACACTTTTACCACTAAACTATACCCGCTACAATACGATTATTATGTATAAATATAATTTTTGTCGAACAAGAAATTTATTCGTAAGCACAAGATAGGATCAAAAAAGAATCATGAAAATTAGAGCATAAACGAGAGAACGGAATTAGATTAGGATCCATTTAAATACTAAGTCTTTTGCTGAGAGGTTTTTGTCGGATATGGCTTGACAAAACTATTTAAGTCGTAACATAAAAATGCAGTGAACAAGAATTCACAGTTCCCCTGTTTTGGTATCTTACTTTAATTGATATTTTTTTTAATTAAAAAGTACTATAAATAAAAAAAAAGCCAAGAAATTAAGATAGCAAATGACATTTGGGTTATATATCAAAGGAATCGAAATAGCTCCTCCTATCATTGTTTCAATATCAAAAATCTGTTTTTCTCTTTGCAAATTAACGAAATTTTTGGAATTTGATTCATTGGAATAAAAGAGGCCAGGCCCAGCTAGGTACTGGCCCGGCCAAGTCGGGGAAAGAAAAGGTTGCTTTGGCCAAAATAAAAAAGTACTTTTTTATTTATTTATTATTATTTATTTTAATATAGATAAGATAAACTAAAGAAAAGTATTTTTTCACGACCTATTTTGACTTATGTAATATAGTCATTGCCCTTTTCTTTGTCAGTTGGGGAGAGATGGCTGAGTGGACTAAAGCGTCGGATTGCTAATCCGTTGTACGAGTTTTTCGTACCGAGGGTTCGAATCCCTCTCTTTCCGTTTTGATTGATAACTTTGTATTTCCTTTTTTTAAGTTATTTTAATAGTTAAAAATGTGAAAGAGCTAAAATCCTACTAAAGAAGATTTAAAAATCGAGCAAGAAAAACAAATAAAATCTTATTTCTTTTTTATTCTTCACGGCCAGGATTACGTCCCGTATCATTAGATAGGAATCCGAAGATGAATAAAGAGACAAAGAATATCACTACCGTGTAAACAAATAGTTTTAGAGTAAGCATTACATAATCTCCAAAATTCTTTTTTAGGAAAAAAGAGAGTAGATCCTCTATGCGTATATTTCTAGTTTATACTGCGTACCCGACTATATTAATATATTAAATAATATATTAAAATAGAATAGGGTATTTTAATATAGTTTATATATTTCTTTTTTTAAATAGCCACCAAATAAACTAAAGTTTTTTTTGAGACTATAAAAAGAAAATAATTAAAAAAAAAACATTTTAAATAACTTTAATAACAAGGGGATTTTAAAATTACGAAAAATTTTCTTTTATATCCACAATTAGACACTTTGGAAGACCTCTTAGAGTCTTCCAATGAAAAAAGGTCAGAATAATGAAGTCAAATGTGGTGTTCCGAACTTATCACAGCTATACCAGAATTTCGCTATTTGAATCGAGGGTTTATACTGTAAGATTTATCTGATCTTATCGATTGGTAGACTTTTTTTCCAATAAACCAGAAATTTGTCTAGGGCGGTATTAAATACTATTTAATTAAAAAATATTAATTCAAAAATAGTATTTAATTCAAAATATCATCGAAAACTTACAGCAGCTTGCCAAACAAAAGCTAAGAGAAAAAAAAGAAGAGGTATTACTGGCATAACATCTACAACTGGATTTAAAAAAGCGTAGGCTTCGGGCAATTTGGCGGCGAAAAAACTACTTGAATAAAGGGTAGAATTAAGACAGATACAGATTAAACTTAATATATTAAGCATAACAAACATTTTGTTCTTCAGGGTAATTATATTTATTTTGATTGAGTTATTCAGAAGTTGCATTATTTATACCAGGGTAAAGGAATAAAAATCAAATAGATAGACCCAAAAACCTTCTTCAATTCTAAAATAAAAAATGAATCGAATAAATCATACTTACATATAATATCTTAATTGAATTAGATATAATTATCAATAAATTCATTTGTTTAATTCTATATTTCGATATTTACCCATAGAAAAATTCTCTCAATAATCTAATTTATTAGATATTTATTTGATAGATGATATTTCCACTCAAGTTGACGAACAACCAGTACCAATCTTAGTGTTTATTAGTGTCAAATAGAAATTCTAAATGGGGCGTGGCCAAGCGGTAAGGCAACGGGTTTTGGTCCCGGTATTCGGAGGTTCGAATCCTTCCGTCCCAGAGCATATCTGTATACACACCCACCATAGTCTAATATTATTAGAGACTTACTCCAGCATAATTCTAATTATCATATAATTAATATATATGGCATATAATTAATTATTTATATATAATTATTATATAAATAATAATAGGGGAAAAATAAATATGATGCATTTCAATTTATTAAACGATCTTCTCTTGATGTTGAAGAATCTTCCGTTGATCTTTAACAGTATAAGATTTACAAAAACTACAATTCTAATTTTATTAATTTTAGTAATAATAGTGTTATTATTAATTAAATTATTAATTAATAAATATATAATTCATTTTATTAATATAAATATATTATTTATATATATATATATATATATATTTTCTAACAGTTTCTATAGTTTATTTTCACTTTTAACTATAGAAGATTCTATTAGAATATATATATATATAGCTATCTGGGGTTAACTTTTCTTTTTTCTGCCACTTCTTCATAAACTATATTTAATATATAAGGAAACGTAAAATATAGATTACTGGGTACCGACCAAACCAATGACTATTCATTGATTCCATAATGGAATTAATTGCATACTGGTTCCAAATTAAAGGAATGTTATGGTAAAACTTCGTTTAAAACGATGTGGTAGAAAGCAACGTGCGACTTGAAGGACACGATCCACTGTGGATTCTTACACCCACCATTTTTTTATTATATAGCACTGAAAATGCTTTTGGCTCGACATCATTTGTTCTGTTCCACTAGAACTCTTATTTTGTTTTTTTGTGGGGGGGGGGTAGTGGGGGGTTGATGTAAACTGTATCGTACAAGATGGAGTTCGAGCAGAACGTATTGATTCGTTTATTGGAGGCAAGAATCTAGGGTTAATATCAATTAATAAATTGGGACAACTTTGTTAAGTATATTTTCAATATGGAAATCGAAAGGATCCAATTTAAGCAAGTCTTAAATTCAAATTTGTTGGAATTTGTAAAAACTTTTCGATCAAATCAAAAGTGTATTACACAGGAATCCACCATTAATATGGTTCGGTGATACAGGGAAATTACAAAAAAAAAGGTATGTTGCTGCCATTTTGATTGAAACGATTAAAGATCACTGAAGTAATGTCTAAACCCAATGATTCAAGGCAAAGAAAGATAAAGGATCTTAGAACAAGGAAATACCGTTTTCAATTGTCTCAACAACAAGAACTAGATTAAAATGAAGAATAAAAATGGATTCGAAAGGCAACAGGCAAAAAGAAAGGGGATTAGAGACCACTCAATAAAGGAAATTGTTTCCTTGGGGAGTTATCCAACTTGAGTTATGAGAGCAAATACAAATAATTTTGTGGGTAGGGAAAGAATAATAAACAACAAGTAGTTAAATAATATGATAAAGAAAGAGAATTCTTGATCTAATTACTTTGAAGATATATTTAACATTAGAATTCTATACATAAATAGAACTTGCATTTTCTTGAGCCGTACGAGGTGAAAATTTCTTATACGTTTCTCGGGGGGGCTTATCTACATCTATCCCAATGAGCCATTTATCAAATCGTTGCAATTGATGTTCGCTCCCGAAGAGAAGGAAGAGCTCTTTGTAAAGTGGGTTTTTATGATCCGATAAAGAATCAAACCTATTTAAATGTTCCTGTTATTCTATATTTCCTTGAAAAAGGCGCTCAGCCTACAGGAACTGTTCATGATATTTCAAAGAAGGCAGGTGTTTTTATGAATCTTCGCCCTAATCACCAATCAAAAATCAATTAATGAAATAGAGATATATAAATTTGAAATATATAGAACTGAAAGAAGGTGCGGATAATTTTTATAGAGTTTTGTCTAATCTTTTCTTTGACATTTTGTCTCCAGGAGAGAGTTATATAATATTTAACTTATTATTGCTCTTCCATAATGTCATCTTTTATAACGAGAAAAGTCTATTGTCATGTCAACCGGCGTTTTTCAGTAGAATTCTATGAACAAATAAGATAAAGGCTTAATCTTTTCTTTTTTACTTAGATTAATTGATATTAATTGAATAAACCTGGAGTTTTTCTATTTCATTTTTTGAATTTATTTATCCGTCTACATCCTTTATGTCTCTAGGTCGGTTCTATATGTAGTGCCAACCCAATATAAACCCTTAGTTTTTTATTTTAATAAATTGACAAATTGAAATTCAATTTGTCAATTTATTTTTATTGTATTCTTTTCTCAACATTCCCATTTCTATTGACAACAGTGTATCAAATAAATAGAATTTCATAATATAGATAAATGAATCTATTTATCTCTGCTCGTCGGTTCATCTTTATTATGTTCAAAATATATTAGATATTTTTCTATTTTTTTTTTGTTTTGCCCTTTTAAACTGTTTTGATTGCGCCGTACAATTTAATCTCTTTATTTATTGGGATTCCGATTGTATCTATACATTCGAATTTTTTGAGTTCGGGTTGCTAACTCAACGGTAGAGTACTCGGCTTTTAAGTGCGGCTAGCATCTTTTACACATTTGTATGAAGCAAGGGATTCGTCTATATCATCGGTAGAGTTTGTAAGACCGCGACTGATCCTGAAAGGAATGACTGGAAAAAGCAGCATGTCGTATTAATAGAGAATTATAAGAATATTTCATTCTTACTGTTATGGGCTGTTATGGGAATCGGGCCAAACCTTGTTTAAATGAATTTTTTATTTGGAAGAAAATAAATTGAACAAGAAAAGAAATCAAAACTCAATTGAAAGTTAGGTCGAAGAAATAAATGGATAGACCCTAACTATAGGTTCCAATTATAGGAAAAGAAAAAAGTAACGAGCTCCTGTTCTTAATTTTTGAATGATTACCCGATCTAATTAGACGTTAAAACTATATTAGTGCTTGACGCGGGGAAAGGTTTTTACCATGAGCATATTATCGATTTGTTTTGAATCCTAACTATTTTCTATCTCCATTATAGAGTAGAAATAAATGTGTATGAAGGAGGCAGTATATTGATAAAGAGATTTTTTTGAATCAAAAGAGCGATTGGATTGCAAAAATAAAGGATTTCTAACCATCTTGTTAGCCGAGAATGAACATAAACCAATTGGTCAAAAAAAGAGAGAATAAAGAGAGACTAGAGGGTCCTTTTTAAGTCGTACCTTTTTACGAGGTATCCTCCTTTTTCTTTTTTTTATGATTAATATAATAAATACCTTGTTGTAACTCTATCGTACTATGTATCATTTGATAACCCAATATATCCCATCCTATTTTCGGTTCAAATCGAATTTCAAATGGCGGAATCTCACGGATGTTTAGAGCTAGATAGAGCCGGGAAATCTGAACTCCTATACCCCCTTATCCTTCGGGAGTATATGTATGCGTTTGTTCGTGATCATGGTTTAAATAGAGTGAATTTATTAGAAAATGCGGTTTATGACAATCAATATAGTTTACTGATTGTAAAACGTTTAATTTTTCGAATGTATCAAAGGAATCATTTGATTATTTCTGATAATCATTCTAACCAAAATAAAGTTTTTGGGTTCAATGAAAATTTGTATTCTCAAATGATATCAGAAGGATTTGCAGTCGTGGTGGAAATACCCTTTGCCCTACGATTAGTATCTTCCTTAACGGGCAGAGCACTTGTAAAGTATTATAATTTAGTATCAATTCATTCAATATTTCCTTTTTTAGAGGACAAATTAACACATTTAAATTATGTATCAGATGTACTAATACCCTTTCCGATTCATCTGGAAACCTTAGTTCAAGCCCTTCGCTGTTGGGTAAAAGATGCTTCTTCTTTGCATTTATTAGGGGTTTTTCTTCACGACTATTATAATCGTAATAGTTTTATTAGTACAAAAGACTTTCCAAATAAATCGATTACTCTTTTTTCAAAAAGTAATCCAAGATTTTTCTTGTTCCTGTATAATTCTCATGTTTGTGAATACGAATCCGTCTTACTTTTTCTCCGCAATGAATCTTCTCATTTACGATTAACATCTTTTGGTGTCTTTTTTGAACGAAAATTTTTCTATGCAAAAATAAAGCATCATGTAGAAGAAGTCTTTGCTAATGATTTTCCGACCGGCTTATGGCTCCGTCAGGATCTTTTCATGCATTATGTTAGACATCAAGGAAAATCAATTCTGGCTTTAACGGATACACCTCTTTTGATGAATAAATGGAAATATTACTTTGTACATTTATGGCAATG